GAACTCAAACAGAGATTGGTGTTTTGTTCAAAAAATACAAAAACGCAGATTTTATTATCGTATCTTTCGTAAGAGAAAAATCAGGTAAGCTGATAAATCTTTTTTTATTGAACGTTTTCATTCATTTTGACTCCTTTATCATATTCATTTCTATTTTACCGTCCCGGAGAATGAACTCCGGGAAATTCTCTTTAAATTATTCTGACGCATTGCTTTCAATTTACTTACTTTATGATCTCGTTGGAAATCATATAAAGACAATTCTTATTTAATATAGCTATTTGCGCAAGTATTTTACGATTAAGAAATACCCGTCTCTTATACAGATCATGTATTAATCTATTATAACTATTTGATACTCCCCTTTCGCGAATCACTCCGTTTATGCGAGCGATCCATAAACGACGAAAGTTTCTCTTTTGCCTACCTCTATCCCGATGAGCCGAAACCAAAGCTCTTATTTTTTGTTGAGTAATAGTTCGAGTAAGTCTTGAATGAGCCCCTCGAAAACTTGCGGCAAATAAACGAATTTTTGTTCTACGTCTCCGAGCGATATATCCTCGTCTAATTCTGGTCATTGTATAAATGAGATTTTGACGAATAACTAAAGGATTTCCCTTCTTTCAGTTATTCTTTTTCACTTTCTTAGTCTATTAATAACAAAACGGATTTTCCGATGTATAAAAATGGAATTCCAATGGCTTTGGCTACTATAACCTTCCCGACCACAATTTTCCTTTTTTTTTTCTAGGCATTTTACTTAATCTCGAAAAAAAAAATTGTATTCTATTAGCTATCAAAAACATAGTAAATGGATAAAAAGAAATAGTGGGTTCCATCGTTTCTATGGTTACTTCTTAAACGGTAAGGTCTTCTCTATACACCGGAGCCTCTTATTTGATTTAATGAATCTTATTGGTAATTTGACTTGTACAGTTCACACTTTTTTGGCTCTACTCTACCCCTGAATTATCTAATAATAGATCTTTCACAATAAGATCTACCCATATAGTAACGGTATTTAATTAGGAAGGTTAGCTGGATAGCTGACCCTGTTAGTCCGTTCTTGCAAGAGTGGGAGTCTAATCTTTCTGTTTTTAAAATAGGATTTTCCCCGCTTAATGGATAACCGTTTGATACCAATGGGTAATTTTTTTCTCAATTTTAAATTGAAGTGATTGAATTTGCACCAATAGAAACCATAAATTTCATACACAATAGGGGATAGATAGATTTTCTTATTTTTATTTTAGATAGTGAATGGAATTCTTCCATTTTATCCTATTCATTGATACGGAAAAATAGTTTTCTGTCTTTTGTCCCAGCCCATGATCTTAACGAGTCACACATACACCCTAGTACATGTTCCTCGACGCTGAGGGCATCCCCCGAGAGCGGGGGATTTCGTAACATTTCTGATTGGCTGTCTTGTTTTTCTAATAAGTTGTTTAATAGTTGGCATCTTGAATCATATACATAATGGGTTGGTTTAGATCGATCCTAACCAGATAATTCTGAATTTTTTCAATATGAAATTCGGGGTAAGAAGATAAAATAGAAAATCGCGGATTTACGCGAAATCCATACTATTTTCAGCAACTGCTAGACTGCTACAAGATCAACAATTCCATAAGCCTGGGCTTCTGTTGCTGACATAAAAGCATCTCTTTCCATGTCTTCGGATACAACCCATAAAGGTTTGCCCGTTCTTTGTACATAAACCCTTGTGAGGGTTTCGCGCAGTTTCAGTAGTTCTTCCGCTTCCAGGATAAATTCTCCCGTTTGTGCTTCATAAAAAGAAGTAGCAGGTTGATGAATCATTACCCTGATGATATAACAGAATAAAAAGTTCTTCTATCTCGCATGATGAAGAGAAAAGAAAGATAAAGGATAACAAGAAAAAAAAAAAATTGAATTGAACAACCGTACGGGCATCTTTTGTGCATTGCATACGGCTCTACAATAACATTGACCCTTACCTTAACCTTCCATGGAAGAAAGAAAAAAATAGGATTTATCAAACCCAGATCGGTAAATGATCAAATTACCACCCTTCATTTTGTAAGAGTTAAAAAATACTATGATGGTTCCGTTGCATAATAATGTATTTTGATTTAGAATCTATTTTACATATTTTGTCTGTGATTCAGCAATCCCAAAGTTTCTTTTTGATCGGATCCAATAAAAAGAATTCGTTTTCATACTATTCCATAACATAAATATTGTTATGGGTTCTGCGGTATAAAAACAAAAAGTTTGTGACGCTAAACTTGACTTCCGATAGATAATAAAAAATTGGAAATATCCTTTAGCTCATACTACTCTCTCGATACATAATCAAATATTTTTTTTTTCCAAAAAAAAAAAGCTCTCATATCGAATTCAAAGTGCCATGCTATTATTACTTAATATTCATATCGCGAAGGCATAGTCTTTTTTTTTTATCAAAAAACCTCATTGGCGCCAAGCGTGAGGGAATGCTAGACGTTTAGTAATTTCT